GAGAGCTAGATTTGCCTCAATTGCCTGTTTCTTACCTTCAGCTCTACTTAAGTTAGCTTCAGCTATTTTAAGAGCTTGTTGAGCTTCTTGCGGATCAATGTCAGTACTCATCTCTGCATCATTTCCTAAAATAGTGATCTCATTATTACCTATCCTAGCGAAACCGCCCATCAGAGCCACAGTTAACCATTGGTCATTGAGGCGTATTCTCAAAAGACCGATATCTACAGCTGTAGCAATAGGGGCATGGTTTGGTAATACACCAATTTGGCCACTATTAGTAGATAAAATGATTTCTTTCACTTCTGAATCCAAAATAATTCGATTAGGAGTCAGTACACAAAGATTTAAGGTCATTTCTTCAAATTGCTCTCCCCTTCTAAGTTCATAGCTTTCGCGGTAGCTTCATCAATGTTACCCACCAAATAAAAGGCCTGCTCGGGAAGACCATCTAATTCTCCGGAAAGAATCAATTGAAACCCCTTAATTGTTTCTGCGAGAGCAACATATTTACCTGGAGAACCAGTAAATACTTCTGCCACGAAGAAGGGTTGTGACAAAAAACGCTCAATTTTTCGTGCTCTTGCTACAGTTAAACGGTCCTCCTCGGATAATTCGTCCAACCCAAGTATAGCTATAATGTCTTGAAGCTCTTTGTAACGTTGTGAAGTTTGCTTAACTCTTTGCGCAATTTCATAATGTTCCTCGCCAACAATCCGAGGTTGTAACATAGTTGACGTGGAATCTAAAGGATCCACTGCCGGATAAATACCTTTGGCAGCTAATCCTCTTGATAGTACGGTAGTAGCATCTAAATGTGCAAATGTCGCGGCAGGAGCAGGGTCGGTCAAATCGTCCGCAGGTACATAAACTGCTTGGATCGAAGTTATGGATCCCTCTTTGGTAGAAGTAATTCTTTCTTGCAAAGAACCCATTTCTGTACTAAGTGTAGGTTGATAACCTACTGCAGAAGGCATTCTCCCTAATAAGGCGGATACTTCCGATCCTGCTTGGACGAAACGAAAGATATTGTCGATGAATAAAAGTACGTCTTGCTCATTAACATCCCGGAAATATTCTGCCATGGTTAGGGCAGTCAAACCAACTCTCATACGAGCTCCCGGGGGTTCATTCATTTGACCATAGACTAGAGCCACTTTTGATTCTGCAATATTTTTTTCATTAATCACTCCAGATTCTTTCATTTCCATGTAGAGATCATTTCCTTCACGAGTACGTTCGCCTACTCCGCCAAATACGGATACGCCTCCATGAGCTTTGGCAATGTTGTTGATCAATTCCATGATGAGTACTGTTTTACCTACTCCAGCTCCTCCAAATAACCCTATTTTTCCTCCACGGCGATAGGGAGCTAAAAGATCCACTACTTTAATTCCTGTTTCAAAGATTGATAATTTTGTATCTAACTGTATAAAGGCAGGCGCCGATCTATGAATAGGAGATGTTGTGCGAGTATCTACGGGACCTAAATTATCAACAGGCTCCCCAAGAACATTGAAAATTCGTCCAAGAGTAGCTCCTCCGACTGGAACACTTAGAGGAGTTCCCGTGTCAATCACTTCCATCCCTCTCATCAGCCCATCTGTAGCATTCATAGCGACAGCTCTAACTCGATTATTTCCTAATAATTGTTGTACCTCGCAAGTAACATTAATTTGTGGACCGGCAGTATCTCGACCCTTAACTACTAAAGCATTATAAATATTAGGCATTTTGCCGGAGGTAAAAACGACATCCAATACCGGGCCAATAATTTGAGCGATACGCCCTAGGTTTTTTTCTTCAAGCGTGGAAACGCCAAGACCAGAAGTAGTAGGATTTATTCTCATAATAATAAAGTGAAATATGTCGAAATTTTTGAATAGTACTGAAAAAAATATGTCCGATATCAAATTGATCAGTTAATTCAATAATAAATAAATGGAGTTAGCATTCGATTTAGTTTGTACCACTCAAATGAATCCAATTCAATCATTTACACTACACATTGAATGATGAAATTTTCAAGTTCAACCAATCTTTATTTCTTTTTTTATGGATTTTTGTGTTTTATACTACGATTTATGCCTAGTTTCACATCTAGGATTTACATATACAACATATATCACTGTCAAGAGGGAATTTTTATTAGTATTTCATTTCTTAGATTAATAATAAGAAGGGATATACTCCTCCATTATAAACTTGCAAAACAAGGATTGGGTTGCACCATATATATAAAAGAGTATACAATAATATAGATATACAATAATGATGTATTTTATTTATCAAATACATGGTCTAATAACAAACCAATTTTAACATTTTAATTAGTTTATAATATTCGTTAAATATTTTGTGTTTGAAAAATTGTTGTCAAAGGTTTTGAGTTATTTACGCCTAATACATATCGAGTAGACCCTGTTGTTGTAAGAATTCTTAATTCATGAGTTGTAGGGAGGGACTTATGTCACCACAAACAGAGACTAAAGCAAGTGTT